GATAAAACAGTCTTAGAAACAGAATTCTCCCACTTAGGCTTACTATGCTTTGGGATTTTTTTAGAATATTATTTATTTTATATTTATTTTCTATTTATTTATTTTATTTTTATAGTATAATATAACGGTATTGATATTGATATTCTAATCTACTTGATTGATATTCTAATCTACTTGAATATTGAATACCAGAAAACTATATGATATGAATATTTATTATTATTAACGCAGATATATCTATCTAATTTATTTATTTTATATCTATATCTATGTCTTCTCCGTTCTTTTATTACCCTCCTGTCCTGTCGTGTTGTGTTGTCAATTGACAGTATGACTTAGGGGTCAATATAATTTGACCGACCAAATCCTATTTTGGTAAACCATCTTGAATCTACTGCAGAGTGAAGGATCATGGATCCAACGCATAACCCTTTGTGAATCAGAGAGATAAAGATGAGAAAGACCAATGAAATAAAGTTTCAAGGTTATATAGTTTAATGGTAAAGTTTGATTTGATTACCATTAACTAACCCCCAGAATACTTAAGGAGTTTTTCCGTTTGATTTATATACTATGGATCTACTAAAGACGGATCTCGGCCTGAGTTATATTAAGTTAAAGTTAATAAGGTAACCCTACTAGGCCTTATTACCTATTATGTTTTTCCTATTCTATTTTTTTATTACCTCAAGGTTTTTTTCTTATTACCTATGGTATTTGTCTTATTACCCATATTCTAGTGCTTTTTGATTTGGCCGGCCCTCGGGACCTTTTATTTCTAGTTGATTTATGAAGGCGGCCGTAGGCCCCTATGGTCCAGTGGTTACGACCTCTCTCTTTCACGGAGAAAACGAGGGTTCAAGTCCCTCTGGGGGTGTACCAAGACTCAAGACTATAGGAGTGGTATTTTCTATCAAATGATCCGTAGCCGTATTTGTCAAGTCTGCCTGGTAGACGAAAGGAAGTTTATTATGGAACGTCTAAAAAATTTAGGCGTTGGGTCGATGCCCGAGTGGTTAATGGGGGCGGACTGTAAATTCGTTGACAATATGTCTACGCTGGTTCAAATCCAGCTCGGCCCAACAATTTGCCAATCTACTATCAGACGGTAGAACTCTCTTGTTCTTAAGAAATACCTTACCTGATACAAGAGAATAAAAAAGAATTCAAATTTTCTGCTAGATCTCTTCTTATTTCCCTGGGATTGTAGTTCAATAGGCTAGAGCACCGCCCTGTCAAGGCGGACGTTGCGGGTTCGAGCCCCGTCAGTCCCGACGGATCCAATAAGTATATCAATTCGCCTCTCCATTTTCTGTGAAAGAGGGGACAGAGAGCATAATTGAATCCCGAAGAGGTTTTCTCTCTTTTTTTTTCAGGATTCTGTCAAAGAAAGAATAAACCCTAAACTAAAATGAAAATAACTAAAATAGTGAAGTTGATAGAATATTCCATCTTTTATCCCGCGCCTCATCTTTCTCATACTTCTTTGTCTTCCAAAGAAAATTGGATCATTAAAATTTAGAACCTAATTCCTCTCTTTTTGGGTTTTTAATGGAAACGGATGGGTCGTTAGATGATACTTCGTTTGACTACATACAAAAAAAGAACAGAAAAGAAGGATAAAAAAGGAATTTTTGCTCGGTCCGGGAATCCAAGATTGGATTTGGTATGGATAAAGGATCTTCGTATGTTATACTATTCAATTCTCGACGACGAATTAATTTAATAGCTCAGATATTGTTATTCATGATATGATATTGATCCGATTCAAGATCATCGATAGGTAATGCATTCATTGAATTGACAGGTGAAAGATTTATCATCTCTATGGGATTAAATCCCGAGTTATTGTGAAATAAAAAAACGATGAGATTATGGAAGTAAATATTCTTGCATTTATTGCTACTGCACTGTTCATTTTAGTTCCTACTGCCTTTCTACTTATAATTTACGTAAAAACAGTCAGTCAAAACGATTAATTACTTTGAATGAAACTTGACTTCTGAATTCTTATCCATATTTGAAGAAATCAAAAGAAAAGTATTCTATTAAATGAAATCAACGGGCTATAATCGGCGGTATTCTATGAGATCCGAGAGTATGGTAAGAAAGAAATTTTTTTCTTATCATACTCTCTATTAGTGTTATAGTAATGTATAAAATAAAATTGTACTTGACTTTCTAATAAAGTTGGTATACTATATTAGCTTCTATCTTCAATCTATGTAGTTATTAATCCATATATGGAATTGACGTAGGACCCGATTCTATTTCTTTGATACATCTATTTATTCCGATGAATCTGAAAAAATCGTTTTACTGTTATAGAATACATTTCTCCACTAGAATCCAAGGGAATTTTGAAATGAGGATCTTTTTATTTAAATTGAAAATTATTTCAATTTAAATAAAAAATGCGTTGCAGAACGATCTATAAAACAATTGATACCGTTAACTAAATTAGGAGTGCTTCTAAAGTCCACTTCTTCCCCATACTACGAGTGAAAGGGAAAATGTAAAGACTACCATTAAAGCAGCCCAAGCGAGACTTACTATATCCATGTGAATTATATCCCTTATCTCTATGATAGAATTATTCCATTATTGCTCACTAATAATAGTAGAATGAATGGTCCAGAGTCAAAAAGGGATTCTGGCCGAACACTATTGATGAACCAGTCAAATAAATCCATTTCAAAAATTCCTATATGATTTCTAATCGGGAAAGACTAAATACAAGTAAAATATACAATGACACTATAAGGGAATGTTACTAATGGAATGGAACATCTATTCTATCTAGTAATAAAAAAAGAGACCCATTCCTTTTTCTTGCCCTTCAAAGTAAAAAAAATTGCTATCTATTACATACTTTTATTTTATTTCCTATTTGATCTAATTCGTACCCTTTCCCGATTGTCTCTCTGAAGGAGTTGGGAGATAGTATATTATACTCTTGACGACGGGTCTAAAAAAAAAAAATAATTTTTTTGCATTTTTTGTTTTCTATAAACTATAAAAAAATCCATCCAATATAATCTTTCTTTGAATTTTAGATTCAAGGATTTCCAAGCTTTTACAAAATCCCCAGAACAGAATAAGACAGCAGAACAGAATAAGAGATTTAGATTCATTTGTTGATGAGGCGGCACCCGGATTTGAACTGGGGAAAAAGGATTTGCAGTCCCCCGCCTTACCACTCGGCCATGCCGCCAAAACGATACACAATAGGAAAAAATTTTTCTTTTTCGGTTGGATTACTAAACTTTAGTTTATTGTACTTGCATCTTGCATCCCCTTTTTTAATCCTTTTTCTAAATCTAAATTTATGTATAAAAATTAGAAAAGTTTTTATCCTTTCTTATTGTATTTAATTTATTTATTGTAATGTATTTGATCTACCCCCTCGATTGATTGTATCGTATCTTCCCACAATGCCGAAAAACTTCCACTCACCTTTCTATTGAAAAATAAAATGTCTATTTTCGCTTAAAAAAGCCGAAATTTATGACAAAAGGGAACCATTAACTATTCGTTGACTGAAAATTCGTGACTTATTCTTGGATTTGAATCTAAAATTTGATTTCCCTAATGACATAAGAAAATACAAATGGATACATACTTAATTGATTCTTTTGAATCAAAAATCCTTCTCAATTTCTGGATTCTATTATAACAAAAATGATAAGTATATGTAAACCCCAGAAGGGAATTTTTTACACAGATACCAAATTGGCTATTTAGAGTATGTTGCCTATAAACAAAAAAACGGGAATTCATTGGAACAAAAAAAGGCCCGGCTGGGTATTGACCGGGCCAGGCCCAAAAGGCACTTCGAACAAAATAAAAGCAAGAAGGTCTTCTTTATTTATCTTTCTATTCTATTTGGATCTTTCGAGCATCTAAATGGAATTGCTAATTCTATAATAACGATAAAGAATGTAAAAGAAATACTTTATTTAATCCTTACTTGATGTGTAATGTAACATAGTAATTATCTTTTTCAATTGGGAGAGATGGCTGAGTGGACGAAAGCGGCGGATTGCTAATCCGTTGTACGAGTTATTCGTACCGAGGGTTCGAATCCCTCTCTTTCCGTTTCCGTTGATGACTTTCTATTTTTTTCTTTCAATTTTTGCAAACCCCTTTTTATTTTTTTTTCCTAATTAAATTAAATATGTGGAATAGCTAAAATAAAATATTAATAAAATTGTAAAATCAAACAAGAAAAACTAAATTTTTATTTTATTCTTCACGTCCAGGATTACGTCCTGGATCATTGGATAGGAATCCAAAAATGAAGAGAGAAACAAAGAATATTACTACTGTGTAAACGAAAAGTTTGAGAGTAAGCATTACACAACCTCCAAGATCATTTTTTGAAAAAGAAAAACGAGAAAAGATAATAGATCCTCCACTTTTATATCACATATCCTATTTTGACACCAAGAAATGAATTATAGAAATAGAAAAGAATGTTCAGAAATTCAAATCAAATGAAGTTGAAATTTGTAATAAGAGTCTTTAATTTAATTACCACAAATCACTTTCATACCCACAATTAGATATTCTAAGGGACCCTAAGCTCATAAGGTATTTCCCCGAAAAAGGATTAAAATGGGGAAAGGAAATAGGGCGAGCCGGATTTCTCGCGACTATCCGAGAGTTTGAATCGAAGGTTCATACTGTCAGACTTATTTGATCTTATCAATTGTTATAATTTTTCTCGAATAAATCATGAATTTTCTAGGATAGTATTAAAGCTCTTATCGAAAACTTACAGCAGCTTGCCAAACAAAGGCTAAAAGAAAAAAGAACAGGGGTATAACTGGCATGAAATCTACGATTGGATTCAAAAAAGCATAGGCTTCGGGCAATTTGGCGAAGAAAAGACTAGTCGGATAAAGGGCAGAATTAAGACAGATCAAACTAAAAATATTAAGCATAACAGACTTTTTTTTTCGTCGAAATAATTGCATTTTGATTGAGTTAAGGAAAAATGAAGAAAGTAAGGTAAACAAAAGAATCCTTCTTTTTTTTTCTGCTCAATCAAAAATCCTCCAATTCTCAAAGGAGAATAGAAGAAATCATACTTTCATACAATATCTTAATTGAATTATATGTAATGATCAATAAATTCAGTTGAATTCTAGATATACACATGCCAAAATCCTAGCATGAATCTATAATAGATTCTATAAAGATAAAGAAAAAAGAGTTTCTCTAGATAGTTGGACTGGAATTGACGAAGACTTAATACCAATATTATTCTTTATTAGTATTAGTGTCCAATAAAAATAGAAATGGGGCGTAGCCAAGCGGTAAGGCAACGGGTTTTGGTCCCGCTATTCGGAGGTTCGAATCCTTCCGTCCCAGAGCGTATCCATTGTATCCTAATATTTGTTTTTTGTTCAAGGAGGTTCTGTTTCAAGGTCTAATATTGCATAGAATATTATATTATTCCTCCTTCTTTTTTGATTTTGAATGATTCTTTGCGGAAGCATATCTGAGTTTTTCACAAACTGAACTAAATCGAGTTCAAATGATATGCAAAAGTAACTGAACCCCTTTGTGACCCAGATAAAGCTAAGATGGGCCGTAGATCATAGTTGTAGAAAGATTACTTAACCTCATCAGGTTAAAAAAAATATGAAATGAAAATACATATAAAAGAGGAAGCGCTTAACCTATAGGTATGTATTCTTATCCTGTTTCAGTGACAATAGTGTTTCCCTTTTTGTGAAAAAGAATTGGCATCCCTAAAATATTTTATTTAACAATGATATATATTTTCGATATTTTTTTTTTATTGTTTGATTTAGCTTATTTGCTTTACATCATTGACAATTCCATTCGAAAAGAAACAGAGATTTTTCTTTCTTATTTCTTATGATAATGATAATAAAAGGGAGTCTTTACTGTAAAACTTGACTCAAATAATGATGTAGAAGTTGGAAACTTTTTCAAGTATCAAGATTTGTAATGATTCCTTATGAGTTGACTCTTTGGGAAGTTGGAAATGGGCCGGTCTATCTTATTGAGTCACTTGAAGAGGCAGAGTAAAATAGAATTTATTTTTTCGTGTGATTTCTGTTAGTTATGTTATTTCTATATCTATTTAGTTTAGATTTCTAGATTTTTCTGTTAGATATTTTTTTGAAATAGATATTTATAAAAAAACGTTCCATTCATACAAAAAAGCTGGGGTCTTGCTAATATTTCTTCAGAAAAATCTTTATTATCTATGTAGATAAGAAAAAATATAAATTACTTTGTCTCTGTACCGACTGAACCAATGACTATTCATGATTCCATAATTGAATCAATTCCGTACTGGTTCCAAATTAGAGGAATGTTATGGTAAAACTTCGTTTAAAACGATGCGGTAGAAAGCAACGTGCGACTTGAAGGACACGATCCGGTGTGGATTCTTTTTCTTACATCCACCATTTTATATAGGAATGAAGGTGCTCTTGGCTCGACGTCATTTGTTCTATTCTACTAGAGCCCTTCTTTTTTTTTATTGGGTTGTAATGTAAATAGTTCATGATGGAGCTCGAGTAGAAAGTATTGATTAATTTCTCAGGGGCAACGATCTAGGGTTAATGCCAATTCATAAATTGGAACAACTTCGTAAGTATATCTTCGATATCTTCGATATAGAAATCGAAAGGATCCGATTCGAGCAATTTTTCAATTCAAAAAATTTGTTGGAACGGCTAAAACTTTTTCGATACGCAGTGTATCGCGCACGAATCAACCGTCGGTATGATTCTTTGATAGAAAGAAATCGCAAAAGGGGTATGTTGCTACCATTTTGAAAGGATTAAGAAGCACCGAAGTAATGTCTAAACCCAATGATTTAAAACAAAGATAAAGGATCCCAGAACAAGGAAACACCACTTCAATTGTCTCACGGATCCGAATAACGAATCAAAATAGATTTTAAACGAGACAAAAAGGGTGGGTTAAAGACCACTCAAAAAAAAATATATATATTAAATTAAAGATTTTTCTTTAAGATATTTGAGATATTATATTATTGAACTTGAGTTATGAGTACAAATGATTTTTTCTTCTTCAGGAAGTAAGCTAAATAAAAATGAGTGAAATTTAAATTATAGAATTTTTTAATTTATTTTACGGATTCCTTTCCTATTTATTCTAATCAAATTTTATCCATAGATAAAACTTCGAATCATTTTTTCTCGAGCCGTACGAGGAGAAAACTTCCTATACGGTTCTAGGGGGGGGGGGGGTTCTTTTTCATCTACATCTATCCCGATGAGCCGTCTATCGAATCGTTGCAATTGATGTTCGATCTCGAAGAGAAGGAAGAGATCTTCGGAAAGTGGGTTTTTATGATCCGATCAAGAATCAAACTTATTTAAACGTTCCCGCTATTCTCTATTTCCTTGAAAAAGGCGCTCAGCCTACAGGAACTGTTCAGGATATTTTAAAAAAGGCAGAGGTTTTTAAGTAACTTTGCCCTAATCAAACAAAATTAAATTAAGGAAATAAAAACTAAGGGTAGGATAGTGATTTCTATATCATTTTGGATATCTTTTCTATACTATGTTTTTTATTTCCTTTCTTGGTCTATTCGTATCTATTTCTCATTGCTTTTATAGAATCCTTTTTTATAGAATCTTTTTCTAAGGAAACCGTATTTGATTGATCCTCAAAAAATAGAAAATTATGGCATTACCCGTAATCGGGTGGTTTTCATTTGAACTCTAATACCAAGTAACAAACAAGGAATAGAAGTTCTTTATTCTATATGGATTCAATTTTTTTATATTATTCTCCATCTAATCTAAAAACTCAAAATTTAGTATATAAATATAGGTATATGCAGTGCCAATCCAACACAAGTCCTTTTTTTTACTATTATTCAATTTAAGTTTTTGTATTTTTTCATCGTATTCTTTTCTTAACCTTTATGTTGACAACGTTGTATCGAACAAATATAATTCATCGTGATAAGCAGATCTATTTATTTCCGTCCCATAGGTTTTCTTTTTTATTTTTACTTGTTGATTCAAATGATGGGTTCGTTGGATTAGCTTTGATACCCGGATTTTTGATTGAAAAAGTGGATAAGATAGAAATAGGGGATGTTCTACCATTTTTACATTTATTTATTTTTTTGGTCGGGCAATTTTTTATTTTTTCATCTGATTCTGATTTAGTCATTTTTATGTTCCAAATAGAGTAGAAAAATTTAATAGAGTAGAAATTTTTTTTAGATTTTTTATTTCGTAGAGTAATGCTTTAATTTAAGAATTTTGTTTTATTCTGATTGTATCTACATACCCTTTTATATTTGGGTTGCTAACTCAATGGTAGAGTACTCGGCTTTTAAGTGCGGCTAGGATCTTTTACACATTTAGATGAAGCGAGGGATTCGTCCATACTATCGGTAAAGTTTGGAAGACCGCGACTGATCCTGAAAGGGAATGAATGGAAAAAATAGCATGTCGTATCAATTAAGAGTTCTGAGAATATTTTATTCTTTCCGGCTCGGTACAAAGCCTTCTTTAAATTATTGAAAGGGAGCAAACCGAAGTCAATTTCAAGTTGGGTCGAATTAATAAATGGATAGGGCCCCACGGCTTCAATTAATTTCATTTTTATTATAGGGAAAGAAAAAGCAACGAGCTTTCATTCTGAATTTGAATGATTACCCGATCTAATTAGACGTTAAAAAAATATTAGTGCCCAATACGGGAAGGCTTTCTCCCAGGAAAAAATATTCTTGATTTTTTAATGAATCCTAAATATTACCACTCTCCATTCTATAATGGAATAATGGAGATGTATGTGTATAAGAAACAGTATATTGATAAATCAATTTCCAAAATCAAAAGAGCGATTGGGTTGAAAAAAGTAAAGGATTTCTAATCATCTTGTCATCCTATAAGGAAAACGAACATAAAAACTTAAAATTAAATGGAAAAAGAGATGATAGAGAATCTGTTGATAAGTTTATCTGGATCCGAGGTATCTATTCGGTTTGTACTATAATACCTTGTTTTGACTGTATCGCACTATGTATCATTTATAACCCCCAAAATCCTCTACCTTTCATTTAAATAGAATTTCAAATGGATAAATTCCAAAGCTATTTAGGGCTAGATAGATCTCAACAACACTACTTCTTATATCCACTTATCTTTCAGGAGTATATTTATGTACTTGCTCATGATCATGGTTTAAATAGATCAATTTTGTTGGAAAATGCAGGTTATGACAATAAATCCAGCTTACTTATTGTGAAACGTTTAATCATTCGAATGTATGAACAGAATCATTTGATTCTTTCTGTTAATGACTCTAAACAGACTCCTTTTTTGGGGCAGACCAATCATTTTTATTCGCAAATAATGTCAGAGGTTTCTTCAATCATTATGGAAATTCCATTGTCTCTGCGATTAATATCTTCCCTAGAAAGGAAAGGGGTAGTTCAATCCGAAAATTTACGATCAATTCATTCAATATTTTCTTTTTTAGAGGACAACTTTTCACATTTAAATTATGTATTAGATATACTAATACCTTACCCAGCCCATCTGGAAATATTAGTTCAGGCTCTTCGCTATTGGATAAAAGATGCTTCCTCTTTGCATTTATTAAGATTCTTTCTCCATCAGTGTCATAATTGGGATAGTCTTATTACTTCAAATTCAAAGAAAGCCAGTTCTTCTTTTTCAAAATCAAAAAGAAATCAGAGATTATTCTTCTTCCTATATAGTTTTCATGTATGTGAATATGAATCCGGCTTCCTCTTTCTCCGTAACCAATCTTCTCACTTACGATCAACATCTTCTGGAGCCCTTATTGAACGAATTTATTTCTATGGAAAAAGAGAGCACTTTCCCAGGGCTTTTCAAGCAAATTTATGGTTGTTCAAAGATCCTTTCATGCATTATGTTAGGTATCAAGGAAAATCAATTCTTGCTTTAAAAGGGACGTTTCTTCTGATGAATAAATGGAAATA